TCGCCCATGTCGGTATATAAAAAATAATCAATTTGAAAATGCTGTACGAAATGAAATGGCACAATATTTTTTTTATACATGTCCAAGTGATGGAAAACAAATAATATCTTTTACATATCCACCTAGTTTATCGACTTTTTCGGAAATGATAGAACGAAAAATGTCTTTGTACACGACAGAAAAATTATCCCATGTGGATCAGTATCATTATTGGGTTTATACCAATGAGCAAAAAAAGTACAACTTGAACAATGAATTAATAAGTCGAACAAAAGCTCTAGAAAAAGAAAAGGGATTTCTTGCTCTAGATATGCTCGAAAAAAGGACCAGATTATGCAATGATGAAAACGAACAAAAATACTTGCCCAAAACGTATGACCCCTTTTTGAGGGGACCATATCGTGGAACAATAAAAAAATTCTATTCACATATGATCATGAATGATTTAATCACTTCTACAGATACGGAGGATTCCATAGAAATCAATTGGATAAATAAGATTTATGGGCTACTTCCTAATAATTCTAATTATTCCAGAAAATTTGAACATCAAAAGAATCCGCCTGATAGGGAATCATTACTGAATTATATTGGTAATTCCTTAACCTCAATCAAAGAATTTCCTTTTGAGCCTGCACCCATTTTGCATTTTAAAAAATATTCTTTATTGAGAGAGCAAACAAGAATTGATTTTGAAAATCAAACAAAAGCTTTAAAATGGGTATTCGATGTAATTACAACTGATCCAAACGATCAAACAATAATTAGAAATAAATCTATTGGAATAGAAGAAATCCATAAAAGGGTTCCTCGGTGGTCATACAAATTAACTGATGATTTGGAAGAACAGGAGGAAGAAAATGAGGAAGAATCTAAGGAAGATCATGAAATTCGTTCAAGAAAAGCCAAACGCGTAGTAATTTATACTGATAACAATCAGAATACCAACCCTATTACAACTACAAATAATACTAATAATAGTGATCAAGCAGAAGAGGTGGCTTTGATACGTTACTCGCAACAATCGGATTTTCGTCGGGATATAATCAAAGGATCCATGCGTGCTCAAAGACGTAAAACGGTTATTTGGGAAATGTTTCAAGCAAATGTGCATTCTCCGCTTTTTTTGGATCGAATAGACAAAACATTTTTTTTTTCTTCTTTTTATATCTCTGAAATGATGAATCTCATTTTTAGGAATTTATTTTATTATAAATAAAAAAATAAATAAAAATATTGATACATAAGATAAATACAAGAATAGATAAGACGAGATTCGCCCACCTCCCATATATTTAATCCCTTCCCCTATAAAAAAACTTGCAACACCAACACCATTTGTAATTCCATCAATTATACGTCTATCAAAAAACTGAGTTAGTTTGGTTAATCCTCTTATCCCCACGGTAAAAACTCTAGTATAAAAAATATCTATGTAACCACGATTATATGACCAATTGTATATCACATTTTTTATTCGGTCCACAAGAATTCTTTTAGGACCCCTTTTTAAAAATGAATTGATTAAATCCAAATTCTGGAAAAATGAATAAGCGGATCCGTATAAAATATATGCTATGAATAGTCCGAAAATTGCTATACTTACCGAAAAAATTGCATTTGTAAAAAATTCATCCAAATTTACAGAATAATTAGAACTTGAATGTAAAAGATTTGTTGATGGGGTTAACCATTTCGATAATATATCAAAATCTATTACTCCTTGATCAAAAGAAATTCCTATTGATCCAACCAACAAAGTAAATAGTACTAATACAAGAAGAGGAAATAGCATAGTATTGTCCGATTCGTGAGGATACATGGAAGTGTATTTATTTCCAAAGTAAGTACTAAAGTATCGTATCCTATTTCTTACATTATTATCAATTTTGGATCTTTCTTTTGCAAAAAAAGAAACCTTTTTATTCATTGTTGATAAAAGTAAATTTGGATTGACTCCTCTTGGAGTTCCTTTTCCCCATAGAGATATGGAATAGAACGAACCATTTTTCGTGCTACTGTAATTTTTAAAATGAACGCGGAAATACCCATCAAAGGTAAGTAAATATACCCGAAACATATAAAATGCGGTTAATCCTGCTGTGAAATAAGCTATTACTGCGAAAATTGGTGAATACAACCAACTATCATTAAGAATGTCATCTTTGGACCAAAAACAAGCAAGAGGTGGAATACCACAAAGAGAAAGTGTACCCAATAAAAAAGTAGTTCTTGTAATTGGAACATATCTTGTTAAACCACCCATAAGAACCATATTCTGACTTTTATCTGGTGAATATCCAACAATAGGTTCCATTGAATGAATAATAGATCCGGATCCCAAAAACAATAAAGCTTTTGAATAGGCATGAGTGATCAAATGGAATAAAGCAGCTCGATAAGAACCTATACCTAGAGCTAACATAATATAACCCAATTGAGACATTGTGGAATAGGCTAAGCTTTTTTTAATGTCTCTTTGAGCAAGGGCCAAAGTAGCCCCTAATAATAGTGTTATTACACCTATTAAAGAAATGAAATTCATTATATAAGGTATGACTATGAAAAGAGGAAGAAGCCGAGCTACAAGAAAAATTCCTGCTGCTACCATAGTAGCAGCGTGTATAAGAGCCGAAATAGGAGTGGGTCCTTCCATAGCATCAGGTAACCATACGTGAAGGGGGAATTGTGCGGATTTTGCAACTGCACCGACGAATAATAAAGAAGCACACAAGGTAGCAAATAAAGAATTGACCCCATTATTTTGGATTAAGTTATTAGTTATTTCGAGCAAATACCGAAATTCTAAACTACCTGTTATCCAATAAAAACCTAAGATTCCTAACAATAAACCAAAATCCCCTACACGATTAGTTACAAAAGCTTTTTGACAAGCACTTGCTGCAATTGGTCGTGTGAACCAAAACCCTATTAATAAATAAGAACACATTCCCACAAGTTCCCAAAAAATATAAATTTGTATCAAATTTGAACTAGTAACTAATCCCAGCATAGAAGTATTAAAAAAACTCATATAAGCAAAAAATCTCAAATATCCTTGATCGTGATACATATACTTGTCACTATAAATAAGAACCATGATTCCAACAGTAGTAATTAGTATTGACATAATAGAAGTAAGTGGATCGATCAAGTATCCAAACTCTAAGGAAAAATCATTATTGATGGTCCAAGACCATAGATATTGATAGATAAAACTTCCATTTATTTGTTGAATAGACAGATTGGCTGAAAACACCATAGCTATACTTAAGAGTAAAACACTAGGAAAAGCCCACATGCGACGAATATTTTTTGTTGCTGTCGGAATAAGTAGAAGTCCAAATCCTATTGACATAGTAACTGGAAGTGGAAGAAAAGGTATTATCCACGCATATTGATATGTATGTTCCATAAGAAAAGAAACTCTTTTTTCTTATAATTACAAATTGTTCTCGATTCACCAATTCTTATCTTTTTTATCCTTTTAGAAAGGAACAATAATAAAAGAAATAAACAAAAAAAAAAGATATGAAAAAAAAAGTCAAATATTGGGATTCTTAATTATTCTTATTTTTTTTTTTTGTGATTAATAAACATATTTATTATACTATAATAGTATAATAAATATATTATATAGTATACTATATATAGTAAGGAAAAAGAGTTAGACCAAAAAAAGAGTACTTTTTTTTTATTCAAATATGGATCATAGTATCTATATTCGAATTAAAAAAAATACCTAGGTATTCTAGTTCATTTTGGGAAGGGAGTAATTACCTAACTTGTTGTGTAACTGATTGATTGGATTGAAACCCAATAAAAAAACTTATGTTTATCAGAAATCTTATGATACTCCTTACTTTGAATTATGGACATAGCACTCTGGGCTTAATCAATTTTTATTTTCCCTTATTTTCTTCCATTTTTTTCCCTCATGTCATTTATATATGTGATGTGTGATGTGCGCGCATACGTATATGTGATATATATATCACATATACATGTATATATAAATATATTTGTATTATATATATTTGTATGTTTATTATATATTTATATGTTAAAGTAAAAAAACAATGTATATTAAAAAGAGTATATTAAAAAAATTATCCACATACACGAAATAAGTATAGATAATAACTAAAAAGAACGATCTATTTTGAAGAATACATGTCTTTCACATACAACGATAAAAGGAGGAACCCCCCTTTTTTGA